TCCCAAGGCAAAGAATAACCAGTTACACCAAACGATGCAGTCAATACACCCAAAACCACACCTGTCACCCAAGTTAATTCGCGGGGTTTTTTAAATCCACCTGTGAGATACACACGAAATACGTGCAGGATCATCATTAGAACCATCATACTTGCTGACCATCGATGAACTGATCGGATTAACCAACCAAAGAAGTTGGCCTCGGTCATTATGTATTGAACCGAGGAAAAAGCCTCTGTAACGGTTGGGCGGTAGTAAAAAGTCATAGCAAAACCGGTAGCGACTTGTACTAGAAAACAAGTAAGTGTAATTCCCCCTAAACAATAAAATATGTTGACATGAGGAGGAACATATTTACTAGTTATATCATCCGCAATTGCCTGAATCTCAAGACGTTCCTCAAACCAATCATATACTTTATTGAGATAGGTAACTAACCCGAGTCCCCCTCCGAGAACCGTATATGAAAATTTCATCTCGTACGGCTCAAGCAGAAACACACAAATTTTCAACGGATATTAGAAAAAAAAAAGGTTCAAAACTTCATCAGCCACTGGATTGGGTCGATTTGCCTTGAAGATATGAAATAAGAAAAATCCAGAACTTATTCTTTGTGATGATAATGCCAAAAAATCTCAAGTTGGCTCATCTGTCTTTCTTTTCTTTATGTTGATCATTAGAGGCCTCTTGAATTTTCTCTTCCCTATTTTGGATTTCTTTTTTTTTTTTTTTGCGTAATGCAGATTTACTCTTGTTTTACTAGTAAATAAATAAAGCAAAAATTCTAGTAGTTTTCTGATAGAAATTATCTTGTTGCGATCCTATGAATCAGTTCAATTAAAACCTTAGATTCATACTAGAGCCACGATGATTGAGTCTCAAGCTAACCAAAAGGCAAGGGTTCTTCGAATAAGAACCGCTTGATGATCATTTATTGAATCCGTGTAATAACTCGACAAAATCGAGAGAAAAAAAAGTTGTCTTTTGGGCAAACAAAATTGGAAGGAAGAAAATTTCTTTTTTTATTAAAAACTACTTGAATTTTTTTCAGTCTGGTTGCGAGGTCTAAATAGTGAGTATGAATCATAGTTCCATTTTTTTTCTTGATCCACTCTATCTATTTCGTGTTCCAGATACTAGAATAAAAAATATCCGACGAATTAGAATCATCTTGATAGAGATAACAGGCCCTTTCTATGTATTATCAATAGGATCCATTCTAACAAGTCACACACTCATATTCCAGAGATACCAAAACAAAAAAATTCCACGGTCGAACTACCAGAATGTCTAGAAATGTATAGCTTAAAGTAGAAAGGCTTTTTTGGATGGAAAAACAATGACTTCGTAGTTTTAGTTAGTAGAAACCTAATTCATTAAAATTCCGTCCAGTAAAACAGAAGAATTATAAATTTCTAAAATGATAGATAGGAATATCGCGAATAAAGCCATTGCGACCCCCATAAAAGGAGTAGTCCCCCAACCCGGAGCTACTTTCCCATATTCCGAATTCAAGGGTTTCAATAAACTACCTACGCGAGTTCGTCTTGGCCCAGGTCTAGAACTATCTTCAACGGTTTGTGTAGCCATAAATTCTATTTAATCATTGGTGTTGACTTTGTATACTATTCCGTTGTAGTTGTAAATACAAGATCTTTTCGTAGATCCATTGTAATCTTGAAATTCTATAAAAATGGAAACAGCAACTTTAGTCGCCATCTCCATATCTGGTTTACTTGTAAGCTTTACTGGGTATGCCTTATATACCGCGTTTGGGCAACCCTCTCAACAATTAAGAGATCCATTCGAAGAACACGGGGACTAATTGAAGTAAGAAGTCTCCCCATCTGGGAGACTTCTTACTTCAATGAAATTATTTCATTTTTTTAGTCGGAACCTTAGGTGGTTCTCGGAAGAAGATAGCGAAAAAAATTATCCCTAAAGTCGAAACTAAAAGGAACGTATAAACCAATGCTTCCATAGATTCGATCGTGGTTTATTTACAATTATAACTTCCACACCTATTCATTTGTCATTTGGGATCTTTTCCCATATAAAGATAAAGAAAGAAAAAGAGTCAAAGAAAGGATGGGAGATGTTTCCCATGTCAAATCAAAAAAGAGAGATGAAAGATACCATAGCAATGTGGTATCAGACTGCTTGTCTCCTTGTAGTTGGATCTCCAACTTTTTGGAATGTTCCAAATTCCACTTGAGCATCCAAGTCTGGATCAATACCAGCAAAAACATCTCGGAACAAGGTTCTAGCGCCATGCCAAATGTGTCCGAAAAAGAAGAGCAAAGCAAAGGTAGCATGACCAAAAGTGAACCAACCCCTTGGACTGCTGCGAAAAACACCATCCGATTTCAAAGTAGCCCGATCTAATTCAAAAATTTCCCCTAATTGGGAACGCCTCGCATATTTTTTTACAGTAGCAGGATCAGAATAACTTACTCCATTAAGTTCGCCACCATAGAACTCCACCGTTACACCTACTTGTTCAACACTATATTTGGATTCTGCTCTTCTAAAAGGAACGTCCGCTCTCACAATTCCCTCTTCATCTACCAAAACAACCGGAAATGTTTCAAAAAAAGTAGGCATACGGCGTACAAAAAGCTCGCGTCCTTCTTTATCTCTAAAGACGGGATGTCCTAACCATCCAACAGCTATTCCATCCCCGTTGTCCATTGAGCCTGCTCTGAATAATCCCCCCTTTGCCGGATTATTACCAATATAATCATAAAAGGCTAATTTTTCGGGAATTTTAGACCAAGCTTCTGATAAACTAAGATTTTCGGCTAACCCATCGCTAACTCTTCGATATATTTCTTGCTGAAAGTATCCCTGATCCCACTGATAACGAGTAGGCCCAAATAATTCGATTGGGGTAGTTGCTGACCCATACCACATAGTTCCGGCAACTACGAAAGCTGCAAAAAAAACAGCAGCGATACTACTGGAAAGTACAGTTTCAATATTGCCCATACGTAATCCTTTGTATAGACGTTGAGGCGGACGGACACTAAGATGGAATAGGCCCGCTAATATGCCCAATGTACCCGCAGCAATATGATGAGAAGCTATTCCCCCCGGAACAAAAGGATCAAAACCTTCTACACCCCACGCTGGATTTACAGCTTGTACTTTTCCAGTTAGTCCATAAGGATCGGACACCCATATCCCAGGACCATACAAACCCGTTACATGAAATGCGCCAAAGCCAAAGCAAGCCACCCCTGCAAGAAATAAATGAATTCCAAAGATCTTGGGCAAATCCAAAGAGGGTTTTCCTGTCCGCTCATCACAGAATATTTCTAGGTCCCAATATACCCAATGCCAGATAGCTGCCAAGAAACACAAGCCAGAAAACACAATATGCGCACCTGCCACACCTTCATAACTCCAAATACCCGGATTCGTTACAGTTCCTCCTGAAATACTCCAACCACCCCACGAATTGGTTATTCCTAAACGAGTCATGAAGGGAATGACGAACATACCTTGTCTCCACATTGGATCCAGAACAGGATCAGAGGGATCAAAAACCGCTAATTCATATAAAGCCATCGAGCCGGCCCAACCAGAAACTAAAGCTGTGTGCATTATATGCACCGAAAGCAATCGACCCGGATCATTCAATACAACAGTATGAACACGATACCAAGGCAAACCCATGGAAATACCCCTTTAGCAAAGAAAAATAGACACGATGTCGCTTTATTTTATCGCATTGGAAAAGACTATCCATATCCTATGTACCTAACCCCTCTAGGGGATTCTGTGTCAGAAAGCGTGAATATTTATTTCATTCCATTAAAAATAAGAAGCCAATTCTGTTCGTAAGAAGAAAGAGAAGCAGATCTATTCTATACTCGATAAGTGCCAATATGCAATGGGTAGCTTGGCCTATTTGGAAAAAACGAAGAATAGATCCCTATCCCTCTTTGTTTATCATTCCAATCACCGATTCCTTTTTCTTTATTCAATCTGTCTTACCTTCCTTATATGTATTATTTCAATCTACGTATTAATAGAATCTATAGTATTCATATAGAATAAGAAAAAAAAAAATGAAGACAATAAACTGCGGATTCTTTCTTTCTCTTCCATTCTTACGTTTCCATATTAAAGTGTAGTTTTCTTACTTAAATTTAATAATATTAATCTAATATGCCCATTGGTGTTCCAAAAGTACCTTACCGGATTCCCGGAGATGAAGAAGCGACTTGGGTTGACTTATACAATGTTATGTATCGAGAAAGGACACTTTTTTTAGGTCAAGAGATTCGTTGCGAGGTCACGAATCATATTACAGGTCTCATGGTATATCTCAGTATAGAAGATGGAATTAGCGATATTTTTTTGTTTATAAACTCCCCAGGCGGGTGGCTAATCTCAGGAATGGCGATTTTTGATACGATGCAAACGGTGACACCAGATATATATACAATATGCCTCGGAATGGCTGCGTCCATGGCATCCTTCATTCTGCTTGGAGGCGAACCCACCAAGCGTATAGCATTCCCTCACGCGAGGATTATGCTTCACCAACCTGCTAGTGCTTATTATCGGGCAAGGACACCAGAATTTTTACTAGAAGTGGAAGAGTTACACAAAGTTCGCGAAATGATCACAAGGGTTTATGCACTAAGAACAGGCAAGCCTTTTTGGGTTGTATCCGAAGACATGGAAAGGGATGTTTTTATGTCAGCAGACGAAGCCAAAGCTTATGGACTTGTCGATATTGTAGGGGATGAAATGATTGACGAGCACTGCGATACTGATCCAGTGTGGTTTCCAGAAATGTTTAAGGATTGGTAGTGGCCAGATTTCTTGTAAATTTATTTCAAACCTAAATTCAGGTTTTCTGCGATTTAATAGAAAATAGAAATACTTCATGATGATCAATCATCAGGTTAAGATCGATCTAAACCAATCCTTTTTTTTTCTATATACATACGACATGCCAACGGTTAAACAACTTATTAGAAACGCAAGACAGCCAATACGAAATGCTAGAAAATCGCCCGCGCTTAAGGGATGTCCTCAGCGTCGAGGAACATGTGCTAGGGTGTATGTGCGACTCGTTCAGATCATGAGTTCAAACAAATAAGACAATTTTTGAAGTATCCATGATCGGTACCAATGAATAGGATAGAGCTTCTCTATCCTAGATTTCTATGGTATATGGAATTTCTGGTTTCCTTTGGTGCAAATCCAATCATCTAAATTGGAAATTAAGAAGCAATTCCCCCATTGGTAGAAAATGGTTATCCATTAAGCGGAGGAAATAGTAATAAAAAGAAAAAGGCTTATGCTCCTTTATCTTAAAAGAACGGACTAACAGGGTCAGCTACTTAGCCAACTTTCATAATTAAATGCCGTCACTGTATGGATAACTCTTATTGTGAAAAGAGCTATTTACTCTATAATGGATAGGTAGAGCCAAAGAATGTGAACTATACAAGTTCACAATACCTTTTGATGAAATGAAAGAAAGGGCTCCGGTGTATAGAGAGGGCCTCACCGTTTAAAAGGGAACCATAGAAACGATGGAACCCACTATTTTTTTGAGTATCGTTAGAATTTGTTATTTCTATGCGAAATAACTGAAGAGAATAGAATAAAAAATCGTGGTTGGGAAGGTTACAGTAGCAAAAGCCATTGGAATTACTATTTTATATATCGGAATAATTCGTTTTGTTATTAATGGGAAAAAGGATGGCTAAAAGAAGAGAAATCATTAGTTATTCATTAAGGTTAATTTGATTCAATGACCAGAGTTCCGCGAGGATATATAGCTCGGAGACGACGAACAAAAATGCGTTCATTTGCCTCAAACTTTAGAGGGGCTCATTTAAGACTTAATCGAATGATTACTCAACAAGTAAGAAGAGCTTTTGTTTCCTCTCATCGAGATAGAGGCAGGCAAAAGAGGGATTTTCGTCGTTTGTGGATCACTCGGATAAACGCAGCAACGCGGATATATAAAGTATTCGATAGTTATAGTAAATTAATACACAATCTGTACAAGAAGGAATTGATTCTTAATCGTAAAATGCTTGCACAAGTAGCTGTATCAAATCCAAATAATCTTTACACGATTTCCAATAAAATAAAGATCCTCAATTAAATGGATAAAAAAGTAATATACAGGAATAATTAAAACCGAATTCCCGGAGAGGGAACTCCGGGAAGATACAATAAATAAAAAAACTATTTATTCTTCCCCATTTTTCTTTCTTATAACAAACACAAGAATCAAAACTGGATTACTTTCTTTATATAGGTCTGGCCCTTTCGAATAAAACATCAACAATCGGAACTTAAGTTCCGATTGTTGTTTCTTAAATTCTGGTTGGAGTTTCTTAAGTTTCGATTGGAATTGAACTTTTGCGTTAATTGAGGAATATGTCTATTCTTTCTGGGTCTAGGACCAGTAATTATTGAAATTGACTGGGCTTGAAATTGCTTCTCATTCTCATAGTTACGAAATGGTAAGAAAGATAAAATACGAGCCTGTTTTATAGCAAGAGTAATTAATCGTTGTTGTTTCAAGGTTAATCTATTTATTCGTCTCGATAATATTTTTCCTTGTTCACTAATAAATCGATTAATTAAACTCATGTTTCTATAATCAATTCGATCCCCCGGGCCAATCCGAGGACGCCTACGAAAAGGTTGTTTGGATTTACGAAAAGTTTGCTTGGATTTACGAAAAGTTTGCTTGGATTTATGAAAAGTTTGCTTGGATTTATGAAAAGTTTGCTTAGATTTATGAAAAGGTTGTTTAGATGTATACATGATTTATTCTTTATTTAAAAATTTGAAAAAAAAAAATAGATTTCTTTATTTTATTAATTTTGGATCCAGAAGAAGTAGTCTTTCTTTGGTCCATATATTATTTGATTCTATATTATTTGATTCATATTCATATTATTATTTGATTCATATATAGTATATGAATACCCTCTATACATATGAAATAATATCTACCTGAAATCAAATGAATTGATTTGTATTTTGTATTCTATCTATGTTCTATATATTAAATCTGTTCTTTGGAAAGATCGAACACACGATGCTCCTATTTTTTTATTTCGTCATGAGTCGTATGCTTGCGACAATAACGACAAAATTTTTTTAATTCTAATTGTCCGGGTGTATTGTGGCGATTCTTTTGAGTACTATATATAGAAATCCCCGTCGATTCCTCATTGGCACCTTTTCGAACACAACTGATACATTCCAAAATAACTCTGATTCTAACACCTTTCCCCTTGGCCATGAACCTCCTTTCTTTTTTGGATTGACTTAACTTAATTCTTCTACTTATTCTGTTATTCTTCTATTTTGAATCCCAAGAAGAAGAATAAAATCCATTCGAATAAAAAATTTTTAAAATTCTTAAATTAAGTAATAAAAAATAGAGAAATAATTAAAGAATACAATCCTTGTCGAATTAGCAAGGATTTTGCTTCGAAATCCTTTCATTTAAGTAGCCAGCCCAGCCTCTTTCTATGCTCTGATTTCTGAGGCCTGACTTAGCTTGGATACCGCTTTTGATTGAATTTCTGTTTTCCAAAATGGGATTTTCCGAATTTTTCATGACTCTGAGGTTCAACCCAATCCATCTTTTCTTTCTTTTTCCTTCCTATACTAAAAAAAAAAGGATTGAAAAAGGGCAAATTTGCGTCATGTCACGAAGAATTCCTCGCATAGCAATAACTAGAATTAAAAAAAAGGGAATGACAAAGCATCTGGGAATAAACGATTAATTTCTATCAATAAACCTGCTAAAGCCCCAAACCATAGAGTACTTAGCACGGGCGCTACAGAGAGATATGTTTTTATATCCCGCATTGAAAATCCTCCTTCCTTATTGGAATACATATATGATCAGATACTCTTGCCCAAGATCATTTGTATTTCTTTTGTTTAGGCGAAATTCCTAACTAAAAAAACAAAATCAATATTCTATATATAGAATGAACGGTATAGACGAGATTTTCCTACCCCTAAAAAAGAAAAAGATGACCCCTTCTTCCTATACATTACCAAGGAATAGTAATCTTTCTTTTATAGGTGAAATTAGATAGTATTTTAGATGTATACCATTCCTTGATTATATGAGACCAAAAAGAAGAAATGACAAGAAGGTTCTATATAGATAGAGAAAGAGAAGAAAATTACGATGTGGAAAACAAGACAGGAATTGTGTACAATGCCATTATACAACAATTTGGAAAAGGGATGTAGCGCAGCTTGGTAGCGCGTTTGTTTTGGGTACAAAATGTCACAGGTTCAAATCCTGTCATCCCTACCTATTACTTCTTTCTTCTTTATGGGCAGTAGCGAGGAGATCGATTAAAGTGGGTATAACTTGAATTTGTGGATACTATACGTACGTGAGACACGTTAGGAGTAGAAAAGGGTTTTCTTTTTGAATGAAAGCGCTCTTAGTTCAGTTCGGTAGAACGCGGGTCTCCAAAACCCGATGTCGTAGGTTCAAATCCTACAGAGCGTGATTCCATCTATCTTATGTCGAAGCAGAGTAAAATAACTTAACAAAACAAAGTTGAATTGCAACTCCAATTTGACCTCCTCTCTGGTCTGGAGGAGGTCAATCAAAAAAGAAATATTACTCAATCAAAGATCCAACTGATCCCCACGTCTGTATTGCAAATACGCAGTCACGAATAATCCCGCTAAAGTAATAGGAATTAGGCCTAAGACGATTCCAAATAGAAAAACTTCAATCATTTCGATTTGTTCGAGGGGATAAAAAAAAAGAGGTACGATCTATCCCTAAATAGTAGTCTAAATTATCCATGAATCTCAATGACCAAGAAAAGAATTGATAATTAGTGTGGAAAAGAGTCGTAGAATACCAGGAATCCAAAAGAAAGATTTTTATTTTCTGACTTATTCATTCAATTCATTTCAAATAAGACGTATCTTGTTCAAGCCAATAAATAGAGCTGGGGTTATAGTTAAAGCAGCCAGTAGAAAACCGAAATAACTAGTTATAGTAAGCATGAAAGGGTTAAATTCCATTTATTTTTTTACTACACTACATATGTTGGTAAAGCACTTACCTAAGTTATGGAAAATTCATAATTCATCGGTTATTTTAGATAATACTAAAAAACAAGATAGAGTGAGATACAGAAGTGTAAAAGAAAATTGATTCATCAGATGGGACATGAGTCTCTAATTCCGAATCAAGAGATTTGTTGTGGAATCTGTCAGTTCTTTAAAGTAATAATATTAAGAACTAGATCATCTAACCCCATTGAAAAATTAAATTGGATTTTCGGGAGAATTTTGGAATATAAGATAAATAAAGAATTGAAACAGTCGAATATTCCCCTATTCCTTCTTATTTTAACTGATTGTATTCCATATGGAATAAGAGGAGAAGAAAAGCATTCCACGATCCCCCGAGCAAGGGGCCCCTTAAAAAAAGGAAAGCTCTTCCTTGAATTTACTTTATTTTTATTCCTTTTTCGAACCCCAACCAAAGTTGATTCGAAGACGAGTCACTTCAATTATCCTTTTAAGTTCTATCTTCTGTCTTTCCCTATTTCATCTCGTAAAGTTCCACGCTTGCAGTTTAGTCAAGAAAGTTAGACCTAATCCAACAAACAAGGCAAGGATTGATTACGAATCTTGATTCTTCAAAGAATGTTTTCTTTCTCTCATAACAGATTATCCACTATTCGATTTTCTATTTATTAGATATTATATTATGCTAACCAATTAAATTCCTTAAAGGGAAAGGTTGGATTCGAAGAAAACTTTTAACTAAAAAGGGATAGATTTCGCATATACTTGTCCTTATATTGTGTCAGTATGAGAATATCTTTCCTAAATTATTTATCCAAACCTATTGATCATTAACTTGGATTTTCCCAAGATCTTGGCCGCTATTCTGAATTATTCTACTAATCCGAAGCCAATGAAAATAAGCAGGACCCCAAAAAATTGGGGGTTT